GATCAGTACCGGGGAATAGGATAGAATAGAAAAAGAAGTCCGTTCAATTCAGTATAAAAAAAAGAATCTATCCATTCTATTGTGTATGAAATTTATGGTTTCCATTGGTGCAAATCCAATCACCTCAATTTAAGATTCAATTTAAGATGAGAAGCAATTCTCCATTGGTAGCAAATGGTTATCCATTAAGCGGAGAAAATCCTACTTAAAAATAAAAACATAAAACTTAGGCCCCTCTTGCAAGAACGGACTAACAGGGTTAGCTACCCAGCCAACTTTCATAATTAAATACCGTTACTGTGTAAGTAGATCTAATCGTGAAAGACCTATTACTGGATAATTCATGGGTAGAGCCAAAGAATGTGAACTATACAAGTTACCAATAACATTGATTAAATGAAGTAAAGGCTCCGGTGTATAGAGAAAACCTCACCGTTTAAGAAGTAACCATATAAACGAAGGAAGCCACTATTTCTTTCTCCATTTATATTTTTTATTTATTATATTTTGATACCTAGTAAAATGAAATTTCTTATTTCGAAGTGAAATCGAAGTGAAATGTCTAGAAAAAAGAAAAATAGCGGTCGGGAAGGTTATAGTAGCCAAAGTCATTGGAATTTTTAGTTTATACATTGGAAAAAAGCTTTGTTATTAATAGACTAGGAAAGGGAAAAAGAATAACTGAAAGAAAGGAAATCTATTAGTTATTCGTCAAAGTTTCATTTATTCAATGACCAGAATTAGACGGGGAAATATAGCTCGGAGACGTAGAACAAAAATTCGTTTATTTGCATCAAGCTTTCGAGGAGCTCATTCAAGACTTACTCGAACAATTACTCAACAGAAAATAAGAGCTTTGGTTTCGTCGCATCGGGATAGGGATAAGCAAAAGATAAATTTTCGCCGTTTGTGGATCACTCGAATAAACGCAGTAATTCGTGAAATAGGGGTATCCTATAGTTATAGTAGATTAATACACGACCTATATAAGAAACAGGTGCTTCTTAATCGTAAAATACTTGCACAAATAGCTATATCAAATAAAAATTGTCTTTATATGATTTCCAATGAGATCATAAAAGAAGTAGATTGGAAAGAATCCACCGGAATAATTTAAACGGAGTTCCCCGGAGAATGAACTCCGGGAGGGTAAAGTCAAAATAAATATGATAAAAAAATAGTAAAAGTAAAACTGAACGAACACACTCAAAAAAAATCTTTATTCTTGCCCGATTCTTTTTTTTCTTACGACACGATAATTCAATCCATATTTTTCATATTTTTCGAACAAAACATCAATCTGCGTTTGAGTTCGGATTTTACTTTTTTTTAGTCAAGTGAAGAAAGAGTAAGCCTATTTATTTCTGGCTCGAAGACCCGCAGTTCTGGTGGTCGACTCGGTTCTTTCAAACTGTTTCTCATTATTAAGAAAAGGTAACAAAGATAAAATACGAGCTTGTTTTATAGCAATAGTAATTAATCGTTGTTGTTTCAAGGTCAATCTATTCACCCGTCTAGATAATATTTTTCCTTGTTCGCTAATAAATCGACTAATTAAACTCATGTTTCTATAATCAATTCGATCCCCCGATTGAATCGGGGGCAAACGCCTACGAAAAGATCGCTTGGATTTAAGAAAAGGCCGCTTGGATTTATCCATGGTTTGTTTAGTTTATTCCTTATCCCGAAAATCCTATTTCGGTCGGATCTAAAATGAATTAGAATAAATAGGATTTGGTTTGTTTATATTTAATTATGTTATATATAGAATATTTAACTATGTTCTATATAGAAATGTCATTTTTACCCTTCCTTGGAAGGGTTACATACAAGTGCTCGATTCGATCTATTTCTTTATCTCCCCATGAATCATATGTTTGTAACAAAATGGACAGAATTTTCTCAATTCCAATCGATTAGGCGTGTTGTGACGATTCTTTTCAGTAATATATCTGGAAATACCCGTTGCTACCTTATTAACACCGTTTCGAACACAACCGGTACATTCCAAAATAACCGTTATTCGGACATCTTTTCCCTTGGCCATGAACCCCCTTTGGATTTTTCATTTACTCAACTCTTCTATTTTCGATCCGAAACGAAGAAGAAGGAAGGAAGGATAAATAGAAGTTATTAACTTGAAATCCAATTATGAAAACTTTCGCTGCAATCAATATACTAAAAAAATTTCTAAACTTTATTTCAAATTCAAATCACAGTATTTCATTTACATTTAAGTACCTTGTATAAGAGTCTTGTCCTAGATCTAGGCCCCACCTTGTTTATTCTACCTCCATCCCTAGTTAATTTTTGAATTGAATAATTTATTTAATTCAAACTTGAACCCAAGTCTCGAAGCTGTTGAATACACCTTTTCTTTTTTTCTCTTTCCTCCCTCTTATTCTAAAAGGGAAAAAAGAGAAAAAGGGGGCAAAGGATTAGTCACAAATATTTAATTGTATCTCGAATCTCCGTTATTTGGTACCGTATCAATAACTAG